TACTGTACAATTCTTTATTTTTGTGGGATCATTTTCCCATGAGAGAGGGAAATGAGAAGAATTATAAAATGGATTGCTAGCTATGTCTAGATCGAGGATAAATGGAAATTTTATTGATAAAACCTTTTCAATTGTAGCCAATATTTTATTGCAAATAATTCCGACAACTTCAGGAGAAAAGGAGGCATTTACCTATTACAGAGATGGTGTGATTTGATTCTTTTTTTATCTCTCGGTCTTACGAGAAAAACGCGTGATTCGGGAAAATTTTTGAAAAAAAAATCTATGCTTGTTGAAGGTGAAGTTTGGAAATAGAACAATTCCTTCTGTCGTGTATCCTCGATTAATGCAACCTCAGATGCTATGTTTCAATTTTTGATTCTAGTATTGAGCGAAAGGTTACACCTAGAGGTTATGTATTATAGGGCAATCCTACTCCACTAGTACCAACGGACAGCATAAAGGAAGAAGCACTACACCTAGGAATCAACAACACGAAAACCTTATTAGAAATTCCCCCTTTCCTTATTGGGCCCGGGGCTAGAAGAATGGTTGGGACAACAAACATCCATCTCGTTCGTACTTTGGATACCAATATAACCATCGAAGGTTGTTGAAGTGACTACTTCCTGGAAATTAGGAGGCGTTGAAAACAAAGAAATTGTTCGAGTTCTCATTTCTATCTAGTCCCAACACGCTTGATGTTAAGAAAATATATCTTGCAGGAAGGTTGGCTAGAGATTTCTTGTAAAAACACTAGCCCTGCTCAGTCCATAATGAGAATATTTTATCTTTTTTGATTTCATGTATTATTCTCCTTATGCACATAAGGGAGGAGCCGTATGAGATGAAAATCTCGTGTACGGTTCTGGAACGGAGATTCTTTTAATTGAATGGCGACCGTAACGGATGTCGGCTCAATCCGAAGGAAATTATGCGGAAGCTTTACAGAATTATTATGAAGCTATGCGACTAGAAATTGATCCCTATGATCGAAGTTATATACTCTATAATATAGGTCTTATCCATACAAGTAATGGAGAACATACGAAAGCTTTGGAATATTATTTTCGAGCACTAGAACGAAATCCATTCTTACCACAAGCCTTTAATAATATGGCCGTGATCTGCCATTACGTGCGACTATCTTCACTATAGAAGTAAAAAAAAAAGAAAAATAAAGGGCTTTCTACATATGCATCGTCTAAAACAACGATTTTTATCAGCTGTAGCAAAGAAACTTCATATTCATAATCATAAAAGTTGAAATATGAAGAAATAAATATACCTAGCTACTTTTTTCTATGGATAAAAAAAAAGAATCTAATTGGTAGAGGAAGCACCGTAAAGATCAATTAGCGAGGTTTGGGGCCGATACAATAATAACTGCGTACTTATGTCATGATGGTAGATATACTTATCTCATGATGTGAGCTAAAAATTAGTAATCCACTTATGTAATAGAGTCGATCCACTAAAGTCTTGAGCAGCGGTGTAGGATCAGATCCCAAAGATAGTAAGTCCTTTCTTTCTTACGAAGGAAAGTCTTTTTCAAAAATTCTATATAAATTTCTATACGAAACCGAGATAGTTACCTTTCAGAAAATTCTAATGATTAGAGGGAATTTTTTCTTCTGAAGGTGGGAAAAAAGAGAAAACGAAAGAAAACGGATTATTAATCCAAATTGAATCCAAATTTCAGTTTAAAACTCATGTAATGAACCTCTTTGGTTAACTCGAAAAATGGGATAGATCCATGAGAAAGCCCATTCGTTCGATATGATAACGGGACACCAAAAGAATTGATGAGCCGTATGAGGTAGGAAACTCTCAAGTACGGTTCGAAGGGAAGGAATTAATCTTCCTATTCCGACCGGGGAGAACAGGCCATTCGCCGGGGAGATTCTGAAATTGCGGAGGCTTGGTTTGATCAAGCGGCTGAGTATTGGAAACGGGCTATAGCGCTTACTCCTGGTAATTATATTGAAGCACATAATTGGTTGAAGATCACGAGGCGTTTCGAATAGAAGGGGCTATTTATTTAGTTTATTAATTCTCTTATTTAGTTTAGTCTATATCTATAATATATATTTGTTATAATTAATATTAAATTGTTTTTTGGCCGCACCAGTCATCAAATAAAAAAATGGATCCTTCCTTTGTTTTGTGGAAAGAGCCAATCAAAGAATTTCATTAGATCCCCTCTAAGCATTCTATTTCAGCTGATATTTCGTAAGGATAAAATAAGGGATAGAGTACAAAATAGACTTCTTTCTTTTTTTTTTCTTTATATTAGTTTTAATTGAAATTAGTTTTAAGAAAACTAATATAATAATATAAAGAAAAAAATGAAATATCTAAAATCTAAATTAACAACTAAATTATTAAAATTTATTTCAATATATACTGTGATGTTTGGCTGTTCTCGCGATTTGGAATAGATGAATTCATATCATCAGGTTGTACAAAAAGGCCGTTTTTGAATCAATCCAAAGCTACA